GGAATGATTGCATAGTTGGTTTAGATGAATCCTGTCTGGTTGAGACCACAAGTAAAAATGACATTGCCAGAAGTTGACAAGGTGATATTTCCATTTCTTTATCAGAAACTGAGTCCCCCTTGAAGCCAGAATGGATTTTCCTTGATATCTGACATAATGCACGAAAGGATCTTTGAACAACCATAAGGTCTTCGGAAAATCATTCCCAAGCACTACTACAAGATGCTCTATTTTTCCATAGAAATGTGTTCGCTCAAGAAAAGATCCAGAAGATGTAGATCGTAAATGGGAAGATTGTTTACGGAGAAAAATGAATACGGATTCGCATTCATATACATGCGAATTATATAGGAACAAGAAGAATCTTTGATTCTCTTTTGAAAAAAAGGAAATGGATTTCTTTGGAGTAATGAGACTATTTGAATTCCAATACTCATGGAGAAAGAATCGCAATAAATGCAAAGAGGGGGCATCCTGTATCCAGCAGCGAAGGGTTTGAACCAAGATTTCCAGATGGATGGGGTAGGGTATTAGTATATCTGACACATGATTTAAATGTGATAATTTGTCCTCGAAAAAGGGAAATATTGAATGAATAGATCGTGAATTATGAAATTTTGCTATTTCTTTTTCTTCTAGAGAAGATACTAATTGCAGTGAAAATGGAATTTCCACAATGACGGCAAAACCTTCCAATATCTTTTGAGAATGAAAATTCTTGTTGTGCCCAACGAATCCTTTTTGGTTAGAATCATTAACCGAAATAATCAAATGATTCTGTTGATGCATTCGAGTAATTAAGCGTTTCACAATTAGTGAACTGGATTTATTGTCATGACTCAAATTCTCCATGGGTTCGGAAAGAATCGATCCATTTAAACCATGATCATGAGCAAGTGCGTAGATATATTCCTGAAGTAGAAGCGGATATAGGAAGTGGTGTTGCCGAAATCCATCTATTTCTAAATATCCTTGTAATTCCTCCATTTGAAATTATACTTGAATCAAACAAAAGCATGGGGGATTCCTTGGGTTATCAAATGATACATAGTGCGATACGGTCAGAACAAGGTATCTATAAAATAATAGATACCCCGGGGACATGGAGGACAATCAACGGATCTCTCTTTTTCCATCCAATTTGTTTGTGTTCGTTATAGTTACAAGAGATGGTTAGAAATCCTTTATTTTTGCAACCCGATCACTCTTTTGACTCTGGAATAATTCATTTTCTTTATCAGTATACCCCTTCTTCTACACATTTATCTCCACTCCATAATGGAGAATAGTTAGGATTCATAAAAAAAGGAATCGATGATCCACTCACAGGAGAACCCTTTCCCGTGTCAGGCACTAATATATTTTTAACGTCTAATTAGATCGGGTAATCATTCGAATTAAGAACAGAAGTTCGTTACTTTTGGTTTCCCTATAATTGGAGCCATAGGGCTCTATCCATTTATTCACTCGACCCGACTGTGAATTGATTTGACCCCGTCCCAAGAATCAAAACAAGATTTTTTATCGATCGGGATGAAGTATTCTCAGAGTTCTCCATTCATACGACATGCTGTTTTTTCCATTCATTCCCTTTCAGGATCAGTCGTGGTCTTACAAACTCTACCAATGGTATGGACGAATCCGTTGCTTCATCAAATGTGTAAAAGATTGTAGCCGCACTTAAAAGCCGAGTACTCTACCGTTGAGTTAGCAACCCGTAGAATATAAACGAAATAGTAGAGTGTGTAGATACGATCGGAATCAAAAAAAGTCAAATAAAGAAATTGGATTGCCCGACCCCATCAAAACTTGAAACTAGCAACAAATCGAAAAGAAAGATTTGATGATCAATTATGAACACAAAAACGAGCAGAGATCAGATTCAAATACAACAGATTCCGGGATAAATAGAGAAAAATCGAAATAGATATCCAAATTTATGGGCCACCTATACCCTATTTTTTTTTTTTCATTATATAAGGTATTTCTTTTGTCACAGCGAATCTGGTGAACCCAGCACCAGCATTTGAATAAAATAAAGAAACAAACTTATGGGACATGGATAAATTTTTCTATTTATCCACGATCGAATTATATTTGTTCAAAACACCATTGTCAATATTGAGAAACCAAATTCAATAAAGAAAATAAGGACTTGTGTTGGATTGGCACTACATAGATAAGAAATGAAGTATGGATGGGGGAATCAATAAAATAAAAAAAAGTAGGAAAAAATCTTGGGTTTATTTCAATAGGGGTACAATAAGCAAGATTGCTCCCCTGTTTGTTCGTGGAGTCCCAACGAAAACCATCCAATTGATGGTAATCCCGTAATTTCCCAGTTATTTCATCTATTCACTCAATCTTTTTCTATCCGTCTCATATCAATAGAAGATATTTTTATCATTATATGATATGGAGTCAGAGGGGAGCAACAGTGAATAGAACAAAAAAAGGAATGGCGGAGTAAAGAATTACCCAAAGCTAGATACTGGGCCCCCTTTTTCATTAATATTAATTTCATTTCTTTTGATTAATTCGAAGTTATTTAAATACCTCTGCCTTCTTTAAAATATCATAAACAGTTCCTGTAGGTTGAGCGCCCTTTTCAAGGAAATATAGAATAAGAGGAACATTTAAATAAGTTTGGTTATTTATCGGATCATAAAAACCCACTTTACGAAGATCTCTTCCTTCTCTTCGGGATCGAACATCAATTGCAACGATTCGATAGATGGCTCATTGGGATAGGCATAACCCCCCCTTAGAAACGTATATGAGGTTTTCTCCTCATACGGCTCGAGAAAGAATGATTCGAATTTATGTATATAGTGGCAAACGGATCCATAAAATCATCAATTAGACTATAATTTGAGTCGTTTTTTTGTTCTTCCATCCTAAAAAAAAAAAAAAAGAAATATCATTCGTACTCATAACTCAAGTTGGGTAATTCTCAAAGAGCTCGAAGAGAAATCCTTAGACACTTATTGAGCCGTCTCTAACCTCTTTTTTTTGTCTCGTCTAGAATCTATTTTTCTTTTTCTTCCTCATTATGTTTTAGTTGTTGAGACAATTGAAAATGGTGTTTCCTTGTTCTGGTATCCTTTATTTTCTCTTTGCTTTGAATCATTGGATTTAGACATTACTTCGGTGATCCTTAATTCTTTCAAAATGGCAGCAACATACCTTATTGCATTGTTATTTTGTTCTATTGAAGAATCCTAGAAACAACTGATTCCCTTGTGATACACTTTTGATCAAAATAGTTTTTTTTATCAATTCCGACAAATTTTACTTTACTTGTTCGAATTTGATTCTTTCGATTTCTATACCGAAGATATACTTACGAAGTTGTTCCAACTTATTGATTGGCACTAACCCTAGATCCTTCCCTCTGTTAAAAGATTTAATCCTTTATGCTCGAGCTCCATCGTGTACTATTTCTTTTTTATTACAACCCCCAAAATCGGGGTCTTAGTGGAATAGAACAAACTATGCCGAGCCAAGAGCATCTTCATTGATATCTAAAATGGTGGGTGCAAGAATCCACAACCGATAATGTCCTTCAAGTCGCACGTTGCTTTCTACCACATCGTTTCAAACGAAGTTTTACCATAACATTCCTCTAATTTTGAACCGGTATGGAATTGATTCAATATGGAATCATGAATAGTCATTGGCTGAATCAGTATATTAAAAAATCCATACTTTATTTTCCATTTTACTTTATTTTCATATATGGATGGATAGTTATCTGGAGAAGTCTCAACAAGAATCTAACTTAACCCCACATTTTATAATGAAACACATTTATAAAAAAACGAAGAAATGAGTTGCTTAACACTTCTTTACATCTTCAACAGATTGTTAGGCACGATCAATCATGAAGGATCCAATTCCTTCTCGAACAAATAAACTAAAGAAAGGTATTTAATTCGATTAGCAATACCGGAGCAGACTGAGTCATTAACTAAACAAGCTATTCCAATGATCCAGAAAAATCGAAAGTAGGATAAATTCACCAATCTCCTACTTCTTCGAGTATCAAAGATTTCTAAAGAATCACTGAAGTTTCAATAATTTCCTACTTCGATATCATTAAATTGATACCTTTGTCAATTAACTCATATCTACACGAATTCTATGGGGATGATTCATCATCCAATTTCAAACGATCTTATTATGGGATGCTATACTATCTTGTATAGGTACAAAGCTAAATCAGTCCATATCAATTTGTTGTTCCTATTTTTATTTTGTCCCACCCCAATCTCAGGAGCTTTAATCCCAGTGATGGAATTAGTACCAAGAACCTCCTCCTGTTTCGAATTCAGGATCCACATAGAATTAGTTTGCCTATTCCATTTTATTGACTTTCGGGAAGATATAGGACTTTCTTCCACATTTCGACTTAGAGTGCATCTTGTGAGAATCAAAATATCATAGATATGGGGCATTTTCTCTAAATGCCTAACTAACTTCAATATGAACGAGGGGCATACACTAAACGCCCTACCCAATTTTTTTTTTGAATTTCACTTTGATCTTTGTTCTCGTTCTACCTATATCAAAAAAGATATTTCCATCCGCGTGTCATTGACACTCAATCCATTTGTGGGAAACAAAATGGAAAGGGAAGATATGATTCAGAGAAGAATCATTAGAAATGGAAAGGTTGGGTCGCATTGTATCCAACATTACAATTTTAAACAGAAGATTGTTAAAGAGAACAACCCTTGTTCTGATCGAATCGGTCTGGGACGGAAGGATTCGAACCTCCGAGTAACGGGACCAAAACCCGTTGCCTTACCGCTTGGCCACGCCCCATTTCGATTGCTATTCGATACTACTAAACATTAGTATTGTTATTGGTTGTTCGTCAATTCCAGCCCCAATATCTATGGAATTGGCTGTTGCTGGGATTCCACATATGTAGATGTAGAATCAAAATGAATTCATTGATCATTATATAGAATTCAATTAAGATATTGTATGAAGGTATGATTCCTTCTATTCTCATTTGATAATGGAAGGATTTTTGATTAGAGGGGTTCAAAGAAAAAGAAGGATTTTGAGACCCACCTTCTCTTTTTTTTTTTCATTCCTTATATCAATAACCGAATAATAATGAAATTATCTCCAAAAACAAAATGTTTGTTATGCTTAATATCTTTAGTTTGATCTGTCTTAATTCTGCCCTTCATTCGAGTAGCTTTTTCTTTGCCAAATTGCCTGAAGCTTATGCTTTTTTCAATCCAATCGTAGATGTTATGCCAGTCATACCTGTGCTCTTTTTTCTTTTAGCCCTTGTTTGGCAAGCTGCTGTAAGTTTTCGCTGAGATCTTTAATACTGTCTTAGAAACATTCATGATTTATTCGATAAAAAAAAATTCTATTCTAACAATTGATAAGATCAGAAAAGTTTTACATTATGAACCCTCAGCTCAACATTGAAATTCTTTTGGATAGTCGCGATGAACTGGAATCGCCTCATTTCCCTCATTCTAACCTTCTAAGGGGCAAAGATCTCCTGTAGGGTCCCACAAATACCTAAGAATAGGAGAGATAGTTTGGATAACGAAAGAATAAGAATCTTATTCCAAACAAATTCCTTTATTTTCTAGAAACCGCTTCGTTTCGTTTGTTTCTTGATATCAAAACGGGATATGTGGTAGAAAAATGGAGAATCTATTCCCTTATTTCCCCAAAAAATGATCTTGGAGATTGCGTAATGCTTACTCTCAAACTCTTCGTTTACACAGTAGTTATATTCTTTGTTTCTCTCTTCATCTTCGGATTCCTATCTAATGATCCAGGACGTAACCCTGGGCGTGAGGAATAAAAAAATCCGAAGTTTTTCATTTTTCCTTGCTTGATTTCTGAATTGGATTAGGATTTTCTCTATTCCATCCATTTAACTATGATAAGATCAAAATAAATCGAGATTTTTTCGAATTCGAAAGAGAAATATCAAATGATCAGAGGGAACGGAGAGAGAGGGATTCGAACCCTCGGTACGAATAACTCGTACAACGGATTAGCAATCCGTCGCTTTAGTCCACTCAGCCATCTCTCCCAATTAGAAAAAAGGGTAATTCATAATATGTGACGCGTGAAGTAAAGATTGATAAAAGTCTTTCCTTATCTTTCTTTATTCTATAGATATAGACGAATTTTATCAATCAGCAATTCAATTTAGATAAAACGATTTGAAACAGATATCTCCAATGGAAAGAGTACTTCTTTGATTTCGCACGAAAAGTTCTTTTATTCCCCCGGCCTGGCTAGGTACTGGCCAGGCCATTCCTTGTTTTGTTCCAATAAATCATAGATCAAATGATTTATCTGATTTGAAAGCGAAAATGCTTGTTATTGAAGCAGGAAGAAAGGAAGGTTATTTTCATTCCTAGGATAGGAGTGTTGTTTCTTATTATTCCTTCTTTTTCCTTTTCTCGATTCACTTACTGTAATAAAAAATCATATTTTTTTCTATTCTAATTCATATATTTCTTCAAAAGACAACCTTTGTTTGAACACTTGAATTCACAAACAAAACGAATACTATGATTTTTCACTGGATCCAATCGATCCGAATTCCTAAGATTTGGCAGTTGAATGAATAGAAAAAGGAGTAGCTTGAAAAAAAAATGAAGCTATGAATTCTTGCACAACTCAACCCATTTTTACCGACTTCAATGACTCTTTCGGGTCGGGACTATCAGTAACGACTCCCTCGGCAAAAGATATAACTTGTTATTTAAACGAACTTTCTTTTCCTATTTCGTCAAGTCTCCCCGTCGGAACATGTCAGCATTCCAATTTTCATGATTCTGATCCTATTTTGATTACGTTTCACTCCTTTGTTCGACAAATGGTTTGTTCGTATACAATAATCAGATTGTAGCGGGTATAGTTTAGTGGTAAAAGTGTGATTCGTTCTATTAACAACCAAAATGGATAAGGGTTCTTTCGGTTTAATTCCTATTCCGATCAAAAACTTTATTTCTTAAAAGGGTTTAATCCTTTACCTCTCAATGCCACGTTTGAGGAAGAATATACATTCTCGTGATTTGTATCCAAAAGTGAAGTCAAGTCAATTAGAAATTGAATAAGAAAATTGGATTATAGAATCGCGAAGCATAATTTTTTTTTCGTTGGATCAACCCCTCCGATTGAATGACTATAAGTAAAGGATCCATGGATGAAGATACAAAAGTATATTTCTAATCGTAACTAGATCTTCAATTTTTTTTTTTTCTTAGGGTAGAAATTGAAGCCAAATAGCTATTGAACGATGACTTTGGTTTACCAGAGCCGTCGACATATTGTTTCAGCTCGGTGGAAATAAAATTCTTTTCCTAAGGATTCTCACAAGTAGAAATAGGGAACGAAGTAACTAGAAGGATTTGTGAGAATCCCCCTCTTTCTAGAGGGATCATCTAGAAAGCAAGCCGTTTTGCATGCATTCAGACAAAAAGCTGACATAGATGTTATGGGCCA